TTAAAAAACCCTAGATGGGAAAAGAAAACTATGGTATATCATAATGTATCTAGTAGTGGGGTAGTATGGGACAAAAAATAAATCCACTTGGTTTCAGACTTGGTACAACCCAAAGTCATCATTCGCTTTGGTTTGCACAACCAAAAAATTATTCTGAGGGCCTACAAGAAGATCAAAAAATAAGAGATTTTATTAAAAATTCTGTACAAAAAAATATGCGAATATCCTCTGGTACCGAGGGAATTGCCCGTATAGAGATTCAAAAAAGAATCGATTTGATCCAGGTGATAATCTATATGGGATTCCCAAAGTTATTGATTGAAAGTCGACCGCGAGGAATAGAAGAATTACAGATGAATCTACAAAAAGAATTTCATTATGTGAACCGAAAACTTAATATTGCTATCACAAGAATTGCAAAACCTTATGGAAACCCTAATATTCTTGCAGAATTTATAGCTGGACAATTAAAGAATAGAGTTTCATTTCGAAAAGCAATGAAAAAGGCCATTGAATTAACTGAACAAGCAGACACAAAAGGAATTCAAATACAAATTGCAGGGCGTATCGACGGAAAAGAGATTGCACGTGTTGAATGGATCAGAGAGGGTAGGGTTCCCCTACAAACCATTCGCGCTAAAATTGATTATTGTTCCTATCTAGTTCGGACTATCTATGGGGTATTAGGCATCAAAATTTATATTTTTCTAGACAAGGAAAAGGACTAAGAAAACTTGAATTGTTTTTCCCGTCTATGCATAGATTGAAGAAAAAAAGGAGGGCCTTCATTCTTTTTCTGGTCAATCAAACTAATTCTTAATTTTAATTCTATAGGATTGAATAAAAAGTCGATTGACTTTGTGATATAATTGCTATGCTTAGTGTGTGACTCGTTGGTTTTTTAGGGTCGGTAGTATGAAAGCCAACTCATCACTTCGTATTATCTGGATCTAAAGAACCAGTTAAGATATGATAAATCATTCATATCTTTGTAGCAACTGCAATTTTTTTGAATAAACTTGAATTCTAAGTTTAAAACAAAATACAGAAGAAAGGTGCGAAAAAATGGAAGAATGAGAGAAAGGGATAAAAAGAATATCTATGATATAGAATTCCAATATGTAAGGTCTATGAATCCTCTCAGAAAAGACAGTGTAATAAAGCATCAATACAAATTTATTGATCGATAATGAAATAATAAAGGAATCCTTGTTTATCTTAACATATATTAAGATATATTAAGAAAATCAAGAGCTTAGAGCCAATAAAGACTAAGAGGGTTGACTCAAAAATAAATTGTGTTATGAGCTCCGTTGTAGAATTCTGGCCTAACCATTTAAGTACGAAGCGGTGGGAACGATGGGACCTGTGAATGAAAAAGATTTTTTTGAACAAACGAATCTTACTCATTCACTAGTAGGGATGGCGAAATGAACCGGAAAGCAATTCATCTATTCTGAGAAGTGAGGACCAAGCGCTATGACTGAATATAGAGATTGCAAGAGTAAATATTCGCCCGCGAAAGCTTTTTTCTTTGATTCTTTGACTTGGTAAACTTGGATAAAGGACAAAAGAAACTAAAGATTTATTAAAACGTTAGAAAAACTATTATTTCGAAAATTCTTTCGAAAAATGTTTGAATATCTATTCAAATTAATAGAAATTCAATTTTCAATCCTTTTCTTCGCGAGGAGCTGAATGAGAAGAAATTCTCATGTCCAGTTCTGTAGTAGAGATGGAATTTCGAACCAACTATCAACTATAACCCCAAAAGAACTAGATTCCGTAAACAACATCGAGGAAGAATGAAGGGAATATCTTATCGAGGTAATCGTATTTGTTTCGGTAAATATGCTCTTCAGGCACTTGAACCCGCTTGGATCACATCTAGACAAATCGAAGCGGGTCGACGAGCAATGACACGAAATGCACGCCGTGGTGGAAAAATATGGGTCCGTGTATTTCCAGACAAACCGGTTACAGTAAGACCTGCCGAAACACGTATGGGTTCGGGGAAAGGATCCCCTGAATATTGGGTAGCTGTTGTGAAACCGGGACGAATACTATATGAAATGGGTGGAGTAAGTGAAAATATCGCTAGAAGAGCTATTTTAATAGCAGCATCAAAAATGCCTATACAAACTCAATTTCTTATTTCGGTCTAAAAATGTAGAACCAACAGAAACGAGTTTTGGGAATAAAACAAAATCGCGGGTTTGTTTTTTTTTTGACAAACAATATCTCTTTTATTTTCTTCATCTTTTGCATTGTAAGAATAGACAAAAAAATTGACATGATTCAACCTCAGACCAATTTGAATGTGGCGGATAACAGTGGGGCTCGAGAATTGATGTGTATTCGAATCATAGGAGCTAGTAATTGCCGATATGTCCATATTGGTGACGTTATTGTTGGTGTGATCAAAGAAGCGGTACCAAATATGCTCCTAGAAAAATCAGAAGTAGTCAGAGCTGTGATTGTTCGTACCTGTAAAGAACTAAAACGTGACAGCGGTATGATAATACGATATGATGACAATGCTGCAGTCCTGATTGATCAGGAAGGAAATCCAAAGGGAACTCGAATTTTTGGTGCAATTCCCCGGGAATTAAGACAATTAAATTTTACTAAAATAGTTTCATTAGCTCCCGAGGTATTATAAGATAAGATTGTAACATCTTTGATTTATTTGGCAGAAATGGATTAAGAACTAAATTCATTCGTAATATTGTGTCTCACGTATACACCTTGAAAAATTCCTATTTCAAAACCAATAAAAACAGAAAAACATGTTGATTCTATACAATTTGAAAGCACCAATCATCTTAGTTCATCATGGGTAGAGACACTATTGCTGAGATAATAACCTCTATACGAAATGGTGATATGGATAGAAAAAGAGTTGTTCGCATAGCATCTACAAATATTACCGAAAATATTGTTAAAATACTTTTCCGAGAGGGGTTTATCGAAAATGTCCGAAAACATCGAGAAAAAAACAAAGATTTTTTGGTTTTAACCCTGCGACATAGAAGGAATAGGAAAAGACCCTATAGAAATTTTTTAAATTTAAAACGGATTAGTCGGCCGGGTCTACGAATCTATTCCAACTCTCAACGAATTCCTAGAATTTTCGGTGGGATGGGAATTATAATTCTTTCTACTTCTCGAGGTATAATGACAGACCGGGAGGCTCGACTAGAAGGAATCGGAGGAGAAATTTTGTGTTATATATGGTAATCCTTTTAATATCCAAATTGAATCCGAAAACTCTTCCTATTTGTAAAAAAAAGAAAAAGGATGGGCGGTCTAATATCCTTTCTTCTCCATTAGTTGATACTTGAGGGGGACTTTACCTGGAATGAAAGAACAAAAATGGATTCATGAAGGTTTAATTACTGAATCACTTCCCAATGGCATGTTCCGGGTTCGGTTAGATAATGAGGATCTGATTCTAGGTTATGTTTCAGGAAAGATCCGACGTAGTTTTATACGGATACTGCCGGGGGATAAAGTGAAAATTGAAGTAAGTCGTTATGATTCAACCAGAGGACGTATAATTTATCGACTCCGAAACAAGGATTCGAAAGATTAGGTTATTTTTTTTTCACTACGATTCGAGATGAAAAATTGCAAGAAACTTATTTTCTACCAAAAAATAGATTCAGAATTAAGATAAGGAATAAAAAATATGAAAATAAGAGCTTCCGTTCGAAAAATTTGTGAAAAATGTCGACTAATCCGCAGGCGGGGGCGCATTAGAATAATTTGTTCCAACCTGAGACATAAACAAAGACAAGGATAATCAGACTTGCTAAAGGACTCAATTTACAAAAAAAGAATCTCTTTTGACATGAAATGGATATATCCATATATTTAGGAGATGATACAATATGGCAAAAGCTATACCGAGAACGGGTTCGCGTAGGAATGTACGTCTTGGTTCGCGTAAGAGTGCACGTGGAATCCCAAAGGGAGTTATTCATGTTCAAGCAAGTTTCAATAACACCATTGTCACGGTTACAGATGTACGGGGTCGGGTGGTTTCCTGGTCCTCGGCCGGTACTTGTGGATTCAAGGGTACGCGAAGGGGGACACCTTTTGCCGCCCAAACTTCAGCAGCAAATGCTATTCGTACAGTAGTGGATCAAGGTCTGCAACGAGCAGAAGTCATGATAAAAGGGCCCGGTCTCGGAAGAGACGCAGCATTACGAGCTATTCGTCGAAGTGGTATACTATTAACTTTTATACGGGATGTAACCCCTATGCCGCATAATGGCTGTAGACCTCCGAAAAAAAGACGTGTGTAGAAATGAACAATGAAGAAATTTCACGAGAAACAAGAGAAATAAATAATTCAATCAAATCAAATTATTACTATGGTTCGAGAGAAAGTAACAGTATCTACTCGGACACTACAGTGGAAGTGTGTTGAATCAAGAACAGAAAGTAAACGTCTTTATTATGGTCGCTTTATTCTGTCTCCACTTATGAAAGGCCAAGCCGACATAATAGGCATTGCGATGCGAAGAGCTTTGCTTGGAGAAATAGAAGGAACATGTATCACACGTGTAAAATCTGAGAACGTCCCCCATGAATATTCTACTATAATGGGTATTCAAGAATCGGTCCATGAAATTTTAATAAATTCGAAAGAAATTGTATTGAGAAGTAATCTCTATGGAACTTGTGACGCGTCTATTTGTGTCAGGGGTCCTGGAGATGTAACTGCTCAAGATATCATCTTACCGCCTTATGTAGAAATCGTCGACAATACACAACATATAGCTAGCTTGACAGAACCAATTAGTTTATGTATTGGATTAGAAATCAAGCGAAATCGCGGCTATCTTCTAAAAATGCCGCATAACTTGCAAGATGGAAATTATCCTATAGATGCTGTATTCATGCCTATTCGAAATGTGAATCATAGTATTCATTCGTATGGGAATGGGAATCAAAAGCAAGAAATACTCTTTCTCGAAATATGGACAAATGGG